ATCAGTATAGCTATCCTTCCTCTGACACAGCAATGCATTTTCAATCAGTATCGAAAAGAAATGGAATTTGAAATCCAATTCTTTTATTCCGATAGTGACTCAGAGAATTTCATTTTTGAATGAAGTTACAAAACACAGTTCTTATTATTAGTACTTTACTCACAGGTTGCTCACTGAATCTGTTGATTCGGAATCATGAGGTCCATAGATGTTACAGATGACGAATCCATCTTTTTTTCTACCCCTCTTTGTTAGTGCCGTCTAGAATGGATGATGAATCAAGAACTTTCAATCGGAACTGATTCTGTCAATTGGTATTTTTTCTTGTCATTGTATCTCGCAAAAATGGAAACTTAGGTAAATGCTTTATAAACATATGTATAAAAAAAAACATATCTCATTTAGTTCCTCCATGATTACTATAACTAGTTATTTCGGTTTTCTACTGGCTGCTTCGACTATAACCCCAGCTCTATTGATTGGCCTTAGCAAGATACGACTTATTTGAAATTCATTGAATGAACAATTCATAAAAATGAATATTTCTGTGAGATTCCCGGTATTCTCCGGTATTCTATAGTTCCTTCCCGCCTCAATTGCTAATTCTTGGTTATTGAGATTCATGGGCGATTCGTATTAATATTTAGGGATAGATATTACCTCTCTTTTTCTATTCTTTCAAAGAAATCGAAATGATTGAAGTTTTTCTATTTGGAATTGTGTTAGGTCTAATTCCTATTACTTTGGCCGGATTATTCGTAACTGCATATTTACAATACAGACGCGGCGATCAGTTGGACCTTTAATTGAGTAACATCTCTTTTTTTGATTGACCTCCTCCTTAATCTCCAGGAGGTCAAATTCAGGTTGCAGTTCAAGTTAGTGAAGTTATTTTATTGTGATTCGACATTACAAGAACAGAATCACGCTCTGTAGGATTTGAACCTACGACATCGGGTTTTGGAGACCCACGTTCTACCGAGCTGAACTAAGAGCGCTTTTTTATTATGATGGGAGATACGAATGTCAAGAAAAGGATTCTTTTTGTACCCCCAATACATCTTGTATGTATAGTATAATAAAATGATAGATTATGGCCAATTTTAATCGATCCCAATTGACCCCTCGTTACTGTGCATAGGAGAAGTAATAGGTAGGGATGACAGGATTTGAACCCGTGACATTTTGTACCCAAAACAAACGCGCTACCAAGCTGCGCTACATCCCTTTCATTTGTTGTACAGTGCCATTGTATTGTAGGGAATCCTTGTTTTGTTTTCCACATCATAATTTCCTCTATCTATATAGAATTTCATTTCTTTTGCCATTTCTTCTTTTTTGGTCTCATAAAGAATTATATACATACTTAACGTATAAAGGAATGAATACTTATCCATAATGCTCAGGAGGAAGGGTTCATCTTTTTCTGTTTTAGGGACAGGTAGATCTCATCTACCGGATCATTGTATATATCCATTTTGGTTAGGGATTCCCCGTACAAATACAAACGATCTTTAACTACATATGCATCTGATCATATATGTATTACAATATACAACAAAGTCAATAAAGTTAAAGAAAAAGAAGGAGGATTTTCAATGCGAGATATAAAAACATATCTCTCCACGGCACCTGTGCTAACTACTCTATGGTTCGGGTCTTTGGCGGGTCTATTGATAGAGATCAATCGTTTATTCCCAGATGCGTTGACATTCCCCTTTTTTTCATTCTAGTTATTGACATGGGGAGGGATCAAGAAGATTAGAGATACAATAAATTCTCTGTGACTAATCCCCCCCGTTTTTTTTTTTTCAGTTCTTTAGGATAGGAAAGAAAGAGAAAGAATAAAATTGGATTGAGACTCATCAAAACTCGGGTTCAGGATAGAATTAATATAGGGAGAACAGAAATAGAAATGTGGATCGAGGGCAGGCTGTTCAAGATTATACAAGATAGTAAATGAAATGCTGGGGTTAGCAGTAATTGATAGTTAGAAATAATTGTCTTACTTAATAATTTAATTACTCTATTGAAGGGGGTTCATGGCTAAGGGTAAAGATGTCAGAGTAGTCGTTTTTTTGGAATGTACCAGTTGTGTCCGAAATGGTTTGAATAAAGAATCGCGGGGCATTTCCAGATATACTACTCAAAAGAATCGACACAATACACCTAGTCAATTAGATTTGAAAAAATTCTGTCCTTATTGTTACAAACATACAATGTTTGGGGAGATCAAGAAATAAATCGAACTGAACCGCGTGTGCCACTCTTCCAAGGAAGATTAAGAAATTACATATACATGTATAATATATACAAATCAAGTCCTATTTCAGTCGGATCCAAAATGAATGAAGAAATAGGATTTTAGAAATAAGAAATAAACCATGGATAAATCCAAGCGGCCCTTTCGTAAATCCAAGCGATCTTTTCATAGGCGTTTGCCCCCAATTGGATCGGGGGATCGAATTGATTATAGAAACATGAGTTTAATTAGTCAATTTATTAGTGAACAAGGAAAAATATTATCTAGACGAGTGAATAGATTAACCTTGAAACAACAACGATTAATTACTATTGCTATAAAACAAGCTCGTATTTTATCTTTGTTACCTTTTCTTAATAATGAGAAACAATTTGAGAGAACCGAGTCGATCCCTAGAACTACTGGTCCTAGAACTAGAAATAAATAAGCCTATTCCTCAATCGAATCAAAATTCTAATTGGAACTCAGATTGATGTTTTCTTCGAAAAAGCCAAGAGATTGTCGTGCCGTAATGTAAAAAAAAAGAATGGGGGAAGAAGAAATCTTTTTTTTTTGGAACGTGTTCGTTCATTCCTACTACTTATCTATGAATTTCTACTATACCCTCCCGGAGTTCATCCTCCGGGGAACTTCGTTTTAAAGTATTCTGGTGAATTCCTTCCAATCTCCTTATTTGATGATCTCATTGGAAATCGTGTCAAGACAATTCCTATTTGATATAGCTATTTGCGCAGGTATTTTACGATTAAGAAGCAACTGCCTCTTGTACAGATCAAGCATTAATCGACCATAACTATGGGATCCCCTATTCTCACGAGTTACTGCATTTATCCGAGTGATCCACAAACGACGAAAACTTCTCTTTCTCCTGTCTCTCTCCCGATGAGTGGAAACAAAAGCTCTCGCTTTCTGTTGAGTAGTAGTTCGAGTAAGTCTTGAATGAGCCCCTCGAAAGGTTGATGCAAATAAACAAATTTTTGTTCTACGTCTCCGAGCTATATATCTTCGTCTAACTCTGGTCATTGAATCAAAAGAAACTTTGATGAATAACTAATTGATTTCTTTTCTTTCAGTCATTCTTTTCCCCTTTCCCGGTTTATTAATAACAAAACGGATTCTTCCGATGTATAAAATACAAATTCCAACGGCTTTTGCTACTATAACCTTCCCAACCACGATTTTTTTTATTTCTTCCAGGCATTTCACCTCAAAAAAAATTGTACCGATATTAGGTATAAAATAATAAATGGACAAATAGTGGCTTCCATCGTTTCTATGATTACTTCTTAAACGGTGAGGTCCTCTCTATACACCGGAGCCCCTTTCCTCATTTAATCAATATTATTGGTAACTTGTACGGTTCACACTCTTTGGCTCTACCCATGAATTATCGAGTAATAGGTCTTTTTACAATGAGATCTATCCATACAGTGACGGCATTTAATTATGAAGGTTGAATAGGTAGCTGACCCTGTTAGTCCGTTCTTACAAGAGCAGGAGCATAATCTTTCTGCTTTTTAAATAATATCCCCCCGCTTAATGGATAACCATTTGCTACCAATGGGGAATTGCTTTTCATCTCAAATCGAGGTGATTGGATTTGCACCAATGGAAACCATAAATTCCATACAAATAGAGGTATATGAGAGATCTTTATCTTTAGATATTGAATGGAGTTCTTCCATTCTATTCATTGGTACGAGTCATTGATACTGTAAAAATCGTCTCATTTGTTCTAGCTCATGATCTGAACGAGTCGCACATACACCCTAGTACATGTTCCTCGACGCTGAGGACATCCTCGAAGAGCAGGGGATTTCGTGACATTTCTGATTGGCTGTCTTGTGTTTCTAATAAGTTGTTTAATAGTTGGCATGCTGAATCATATACAGAATGGGCTGGTTTAGATCGATCCTAACCGGACGGTTATGAATTACTTCCATTTAATATTTTACCCAGGTAAGAAGATAAAAGATCAAATAATGGTTCATTCAAATTATGATTCGAAATGGAATTAAAGATTTATGTGAAATCCCTGGTATTTTCGACCGCTACAAGATCAACAATGCCATGATCTTGGGCTTCTGTTGCTGACATAAAAACATCTCTTTCCATGTCTTCGGATACAACCCATAAAGGATTGCCCGTTCTTTGTACATAAACCCTTGTGAGGATTTCGCGGAGTTTCAGTAGTTCTTCCGCTTCCAGGATAAATTCCCCTGTGGGTGCCTCATAAAAAGAACTAGCAGGTTGATGGATCATAACCCTGATGATATAACATAATGAACGATTCCTCTATCTCGCATGATTGCGCGAAGGGAAGGTATAAAGAATAACAAGCAGGGAGAAATAGAATTGTACAACCGTACAGGCATCTTTTGTGCATTGCATACGGCTCCGCAATGGAATTTCTTTTTCTCTTTTTTCATTGAAGAAAGAGAAAAATCGAATCTATCAGACCCAGATCGTTGAATGATCCATTTACCATCCTTCCTTTCGGAGTAATCAAAAAATACTATGATGGTTCCGTTGCTTTATATATTTATCTCGTCTGTGATTCAGCAATCCCAAAGTTTCTTTCTGATCCGATCAAATAAGAATAAGTCAAAAATGATCTTTTTTTTTTTATTTTATTTATTTTCACACTCTTTCATAACATAAATATTGGAAAGAGACTTCTGGTGTGGAAGCAAAAAGGTTTGTGACGCTGAAATGGACCCCAATACATAAGATCAAATCGGAAATAACCTTTCTTTCATACTACTATCTCGATACAAAATCTCATATTATGAAAAAATAATAATAGTTTGCTCATATCGAACTTGAAATGCCATGCTATTATTACTTAATAATTTTATTCATATTCCATATGACGAAGGCATAGTCTTTTTTTCTCTCAAATAAAAAAACTCATTGGCGCCAAGCGTGAGGGAATGCTAGACGTTTGGTAATTTCTCCTCCAACCAGGATGAAAGATCCCATTGAGGCGGCTAATCCCATGCATATTGTATGCACATCAGGCGGTACAAATTGCATAGTATCATAAATAGCTATTCCTGGGATTACCCATCCGCCGGGAGAATTTATAAACAAATACAGATCCCTGGTATCATCCTCTATGCTGAGATATACCATGAGACCAACAAGTTGATTCGAGATCTCGCTATCAACCTCTTGGCCTAAAAAAAGTAATCTTTCTCGATGAAGTCGGTTGATTAGGATAAAGTTCTATTCCTTAGGAACCGTACACGCACCTTTGGATGCATACGGTTCAAAAAATCAAAATTGAGAAAAGAATGTGTTGATTCCAGCCCTATTTCTTTTTTCGTAGCAGGCTTTTTACCTTATTACTAATGAAAGGGCTTTTTCTTCCATTTTTCAAAAAACATGAGTTTTGACCTGCTTCCCTATAAAAAAGACTTTGCTGAACTTATTGAACTAACCTCTCATTGATGTATTGTTTCATCGAGATCCAAATCACAATGTAATTTTCTTGTTCCCGAATGGGCCTCTTCAACTCTTTTAGGTTTATGCTCTACTCCAGGTAAAGATCTGCCCGAATTGTATTTGCACATATAGGACAAATGATTCCAGTACCACTTCTTTTTGCTATGACTTCTTTTTTCAATTTGTTTCATTTTCATGCCTTCCACGAAATATTCGATGTATTCATCATATTATTCCTTTGATTGGCAGTTTGAGATAACTCATATGGTATAAATCATTTAAGATAGGGTGGTAATCATACATGGATTGCCTTGGTATTTTCTGAACGGAGCCTGTATACTTCATTTTATTGGTCCAAGCCAACCATCAAATTTTTGAATTGATAATATTGATCCCCCAACCAAATAAATTGATCTAATTGCACTTCACGCTTCGAATTATTGATGGTTCAATCAATCTTTCTTGGGCGAAACAGAGGATATCTCGATCGGAGGAGAGAACGGGGAAATCCCATATGACCCAATAGGTCTGACAAGTCACACTATACGTCAACCCAAACTGCATCTTCCTCTCCAGGACTCCGAAAAGGTACTTTTGGAACACCAATGGGCATTAAATGAAAGAAAAAGGAGTTAAGTACTCTATTTCACTTTGATGTGGAAACGTAAAATGGGTTTATTGTCTTCATAATATTGTCCGTTTATCGTATTTTATCGATAAATTGGAAGATTCATGGAGGAAGACAGAATAAAGGAAAATTCTTACGAACGGATCGTTCGAATGATAAACAAGTATCTATCCATTCGCTCACAAAAAATAGGATTAATCCCCATTGCGTATTGGTACTTATTGGATATAGAATAGATCTGCTTCTCTTTGTTCCTACGAACAAAATTGTTCAATTATTACCAACGGAACAGAATAAATATTCACCCTTGTTTCGAGATAATCCAATAAAAAAGGTGAGGTCCATAGCATAGTCATTTCCAATGTGATAAAGTTACATAGTGTCTATTTTTTCTTTGAGAAAGGGGTATTTCCATGGGTTTGCCTTGGTATCGTGTTCATACCGTCGTATTGAATGATCCCGGTCGGCTGCTTTCTGTCCATATAATGCATACAGCTCTAGTTTCCGGTTGGGCCGGTTCGATGGCTCTATACGAATTAGCAGTTTTTGATCCTTCTGACCCCGTTCTTGATCCAATGTGGAGACAGGGTATGTTCGTTATACCCTTTATGACTCGTTTAGGAATAAACAATTCATGGGGCGGTTGGAGTATCACAGGAGGAACTATAACGAATCCGGGTATTTGGAGTTACGAAGGTGTGGCCGGGGCACATATTGTGTTTTCTGGCTTGTGCTTCTTAGCAGCTATCTGGCATTGGGTGTATTGGGATCTAGAAATATTCTGTGATGAACGTACAGGAAAACCCTCTTTGGATTTGCCCAAGATCTTTGGAATTCATTTATTTCTTTCAGGGGTGGCTTGTTTTGGGTTTGGCGCATTTCATGTAACAGGCTTGTATGGTCCTGGAATATGGGTGTCCGATCCTTATGGCCTAACCGGAAAAGTACAATCTGTAAATCCAGCGTGGGGCGCGGAAGGTTTTGATCCTTTTGTTCCGGGGGGAATAGCCTCTCATCATATTGCAGCAGGTACATTGGGTATATTAGCGGGTCTATTCCATCTTAGTGTCCGCCCACCCCAACGTCTATACAAAGGATTACGTATGGGCAATATTGAAACTGTCCTTTCCAGCAGTATTGCTGCTGTCTTTTTTGCAGCTTTCGTTGTTGCTGGAACTATGTGGTATGGTTCAGCAACTACCCCGATCGAATTATTTGGTCCCACTCGTTATCAGTGGGATCAGGGATACTTTCAGCAAGAAATATATCGAAGAGTTGGCGCCGGTCTAGCCGAAAATCTGAGTTTATCGGAAACTTGGTCTAAAATTCCCGAAAAATTAGCTTTTTATGATTATATCGGTAATAATCCGGCGAAAGGTGGATTATTCAGAGCAGGCTCAATGGACAACGGGGATGGAATAGCTGTTGGATGGTTAGGACACCCTATCTTTAGAGATAAAGAAGGGCGTGAACTTTTTGTACGTCGTATGCCTACTTTTTTTGAAACATTTCCGGTAGTTTTGGTAGACGGAGACGGAATTGTGAGAGCCGATGTTCCTTTTAGAAGGGCAGAATCAAAGTATAGTGTCGAACAAGTGGGTGTAACTGTTGAGTTCTATGGTGGCGAACTCAATGGAGTCAGCTATAGCGATCCGGCTACTGTGAAAAAATATGCTAGACGTGCCCAATTGGGTGAAATTTTTGAATTAGATCGTGCTACTTTGAAATCCGATGGTGTTTTTCGGAGCAGTCCAAGGGGTTGGTTCACTTTTGGACATGCTACGTTTGCTTTGCTCTTCTTTTTCGGACACATTTGGCATGGCGCTAGAACCTTGTTCAGAGATGTTTTTGCTGGTATTGACCCAGATTTGGATGCTCAAGTGGAATTTGGAGCATTCCAAAAACTTGGAGATCCAACTACAAAGAGACAGGTAGTCTGATACAACATTGCTCTGGTATCTTTCGCCTCTATATTTAATTTTATGATTTGACATAAGGTACCGTAGAAATATTGATTTTAATCATCGCCTTTCTTTGCTCTTGTACTTTCTTTATCTGGGAAATAATCCCAAATGAACAGGTGTGGAAGTTATAATTGTAAACCACGATCGAATCTATGGAAGCATTGGTTTATACATTCCTGTTAGTCTCGACTTTAGGGATAATCTTTTTCGCTATATTTTTTCGAGACCCGCCTAGGGTCCCGACTAAAAAGATGAAATGATTTTTCATTATCTTAATTGAAGTAATGAGTCCCCATATGGGGACTCATTACTTCAATTAGTCCCCGTGTTCCTCGAATGGATCTCTTAGTTGTTGAGAGGGTTGCCCAAAAGCGGTATATAAGGCGTACCCTGTAAAGCTTACAAGTGAACCAGATATGGAGATGGCGACTAAGGTTGCTGTTTCCATTATTAGAGAATTTCAAGACCACGACGGATCTATGCTACGATAAGATCGTTTATTTACAACGGAATAGTATACAAAGTCAACAGATCTCAACCAATGCACTATAGTATTTATGGCTACACAAACCGTTGAGGGTAGTTCTAGATCTGGGCCAAGACGAACTATTATAGGGGATTTATTGAAACCATTGAATTCGGAATATGGTAAAGTGGCTCCTGGATGGGGAACCGCCCCGTTTATGGGTGTCGCAATGGCTCTATTTGCGATATTCCTATCCATTATTTTAGAGATTTATAATTCTTCCGTTTTACTGGATGGAATTTCAATGAGTTAGGTCCATAAGAACCACGAAGCCCTAGCTTTTCAATCAAAAATGAATCACTTAGGACTCAGATTTATAGTCCATTCTGGTAGTTCGACCGTGGAATTCCGTTGTTTCGGTATTTCCGGAATATGAGTGTGCGACTTGTTATAATTGATCCTATTGATCGTACAGAGCATGGGTCTGTCATCTCGATAGAGACGGTTCTGCCTCGTCGGATATTCATCCTAGTATCTGGAGCACGGAATTTATGGAATAGATCAAGAAATATTTGAACTATGATTCATACCTACTATTCAAACCTCGTGACCGGACTTCAAAAAATTTTCAAACAAAGAGGTATTTGATAAATTGAACGATTTATCTTCCTTTAGAATCATGCTTATTTTGACCGAAGGACAACCCTTTCTCTGAATTTTTAGTCATTACATCTATTCATTGAATAAGTGATGATCAAATAGTTCTTACTCATAGAACCCTTGGTCTTAGTTTTTGGGTTTTATTGAATCATCGTGGTTCTAGTATGAATCTGAGGTTTCAATCGATTCATAGGGTCTCAACAAGAGAATTCCTATCAAAAAAATAGTAAACAATAGTCAATCCACATTACGCACAAACAAAAACAACAAATCAAATAACAAATAAATAGGGGAATAGAAAATTCAAGAGGCCTGTAACAATCAACATAAAGACAGATGAGCTGACTTGATATTTTGGCATTCTCATCACAACAAAGAAAAGATTTCGGATTTTGCTTCCTTCGTATCTTCAGAGACGATTGAATCAAGTGGATAAATAAGAAGTTTCAAACTTTCTATTACATATCCACTGCAATCAGTATTTTGGTGTTTCTGCTTGAGCCGTACGAGATGAAATTCTCATATACGGTTCTCAGAGGGGGAGTCCCCTTGGTTTACCTATCTCAATAAAG